TAGATTCATCGATATTGAATCAATCGAACGCACTTCTAATACCTGTTCTACTTTTGGAAGACCCTGTGTTATATCACCAGATCTCGATTTTTCATATATAAATGTAAGTAATATATCTCCTTCATAAAGCATTTCTCCATAATGGCCATGAACAGTTGCTCCTGGAGTCGCCAAATAAGGGTTAGCCGATCTTATTACTACAGAATCCATTTGAACAATTAGAACTTGACCCGATTTTAGGTGTGGTTCGTTTTTAGCTATACACACATTTTCACAAAGAAATTGCCCAAGGTTAATTATTGTACATCTTTTTTCACAAGAATTATGATGATAATTATGATAGAGAACATGCCAATTAAAATGGAATGGATTCAAAACGATGTTACTGCATAGATCAGGCTTATAACTTCTCCCGTTTTCGCCCATTAAATAATATTTAAATACTTGAAAAGTTTCCTTTAAATTGTCAAGTTGCAAATATTTAGTTATCGAGATCTGATTATGAGTTATTAAACGGTAAAATGAATAAAACTTTGCAACTTGAAGGGCTATTCCTAAAGGGCCTAACGAATTCCTAATTGGAATTAGAGGATCTCTTTTAATTGATTCTTTTATCCCATTGTGATATTTTACATCGTTGAATGGGGCCATTTGAAAACAATGATCCGATGACAAAATTATTAAAGATCGGCATTCCTTATTTCTATTCAACAACATACGAATAGTTACGTGATTTTGGCTAAGTGGTTGTTGAATCTTTGCCTTGGAATAAATAGAATAAAATGGGTTGATATTAGTGCGATCTGACTCATTATCAGCGATCAATCTTGAACCGTAGAGATCATTCCTTTTTCTTATATACGAAATATGGGATTTCACTAAGTCAATTCTTAGAAAATATCGAATAAAACCATTTGTACTTACTTCAACAAAAGAAGCGCGGGTCTCTTCAATAGAAGAAATCTTTTTGTCTCGATCCCAATTCAAGACTAAACAAGTCCGAACTAATTGAATGCTTGTGTCAGAAATTCCCTGAATTGGTTTTCCATTTCCATAAAGAATATAATTGACAACTTTAAGTTCCAGATTATCCCTTTCCTGCAACAGATCCTGGGGGAAAAGTTTTACTAAATTTAGACCATCCGCTATTTCATATATAATTACGGGTCGAACTAAAACAAAATACTTTTTCTTGGTAGGTGTGATCCATTGGACATAGATCCAATTTTTCAATTTTTTGGATTCCGTAGAATTCTTTTTTTTTACCGTTCCGAGTGGTATCAAGATGCCGCTGTGTCGGGATATCTTATCCATCTCTCCAGGAAAATAGATATCCCCAGAAAAGATTTTGAATTCAATCCTTTTTTTTTTCTTCTCCACTCGAACCAATCCGCCTACTCGACTTCTTATATTGACAGTGATTGGTGTATCTACTCCAATGATACTATTGTTCCGTACCATTATGGAAGAAGATTCAGGTAAAATATGCACTTCCTCGGGAATGAAAAAAAATCGATCCACTTTCATTTGGTATTTTGGCTTCAATTCTTTGACTCCTCGATACTCAATTAAATCCTCTTTTTTGAAAAAGGAATGAACTCCTATAGTCCTATATTTAGTAATTCCTGAACTCTTTTTTCTGTATTGAGGATCATCGAAATAAGCAAGAATACTATTTCTACAAAAAATGCCATTGAGAGGTATTTCAATCGAGATACCGGAAGGGGACATTAGTAGTTCTTTGTCTCGTTCTTGAATCGATTGGAATGGAATGATTAATCTATTTCTTCGCCTCTTTGCCAATAAATCCGAATTCTCGTGGAGAATAGCAGGATATATGAAATTAAAATGACCCATACATAGGATTCGATTAAGCCCTGAATAATAAGGAATCCCGCTTTTTTTTTTATCAGAAGGATTTGAACTAAAGAATTTGTGTCTTACTTGAACTTTATCATTACTTACTACAAGGTTAGAAATATATCTGCCGGAGGCAGAAAGAGAATGAATGTTCATTTGATCTTGATCCTTGTGGAGTGAAAAAGAGATTTCACCGGACCTGCACGACCTTCCTGATAATATCCATAAATGACTTGTTTTTGGTAAGATATGTACATTACTATATGTAAATTCGGGTGCATGGTACACATCGGTACTCCAATGCATCTCTCCCTCTGAGTCAGAATAAATATGTTTTCGAACCCTCTCTTTAAAATTAAAAGTGTATGTTCCCGCGCGAATCTCAGCAATCACTTGTTCTGATTCTACATATTGATCGTTTTGAACTAATAGAAAACTTTTTGGTGGAATAGTCACGTTATGTAGAATATTTTCACTTTCAATAGTTACATACAAGTCTATATAACATAGAAAAGCAGGGTGCCCATGACGTGTACGTGTAGGATGAACCAAATCCTCATTGAATTTGATTTTTCCATTAGAGGGGGCTCGTACATGTTCTGCAGTACCCCCTGTGAATACTCCGCCAGTATGAAAAGTT